TCGAGTGGATCCTGCTACTTCCTCTCGAACCATACTATACTAGTATTATTATTTGATCATTTATTTCTCTTGAAATCGGTTTAATTCTTATTTCTACACACGTCTTTTTTTAGGAGGTCGACATCCATTATGTGGCATAGGTGTTACATCACGTACGAAGCTTAATAATATACCACTTCTACGAATGGCTCGTAATGCTGCATCTCTTCCGAGACCAGGACCCTTTATCATAACTTCTGCTCGTTGCATACCCTGATCAACCACTGTACGAATAGCATTTACCGCTGTGGCTTGAGCAGCATAAGGTGTTCCTCTTCTTGTGCCTTTGAATCCAGAAGTACCGGCGGAGGCCCAAGAAACTACCCGACCTCGTACATCTGTAACAGTTATAATGGTATTGTTGAAACTCGCTTGAACATGAATAACGCCTTTTGGTATTCTACGTCCATTCTTACGTGAACCAATACGCCCATTCCTACGTGAACCAATTCTTGGTATAGCTTTTGTCATATTTTATCATCTCATATTTATGAGTCAGAAATATACAAAAAGAAAAGATACGGAGATATCCATTTCATGTTAAAACAGATCCTTTACCTTATTTTTACATATATATATATTTTTTTTTGAAAGTTCCTTTTTAGAAGAATTACCCTTGTCTCTGTTTATGTTTCGGATTGGAACAAATCACTATAATTCGTCCACGCCTGCGAATCAGTCGACATTTTTCACAAATTTTACGAACGGAAGCCCTTATTTTCATATTTTTTATTCCTTACCTTAATTCTGAATCCACTTCTTGGAAGAGAATAAGTCTCTTGAATTTTTTTTTTTAACTTCGAATTGTATACCCATGGTTAAAAAAATAACCTAATCATTCGAATCTTTGTTGCGAAGTCGATAAATTATACGTCCCCTGGTTGAATCATAACGACTTACTTCAATTTTTACTCTATCTCCCGGTAGTATCCGTATAAAACTGCGGCGGATCCTCCCTGAAACATATCCTAGAATTAGATCTTCATTATCTAAACGGACCCGGAACATACCGTTGGGAAGTGATTCAGTAATTAAACCCTCATGAATCAATTTTTGTTCTTTCATTCCAGGTAACCTCCTTGAAGTATCAACTAATGGAGGAATAGTTATATAACTCACTTTTCCTCTCTATTTTACAAATAGGAAGTTAGAGATCAAATTCGGATACCAGAGGTGGAAGATTACCATATATAACACAAAATTTCTCCTCCAATTCTTTCTAGTCGAGCTTCTCGATCTGTTATTATACCTCGAGAAGTAGAAAGAATTACAATTCCCATTCCACCTAAAATCTTAGGAATTCGTTGATAGTTGGAATAAATTCGTAAGCCGGGCCGGCTGATACGCTTTAAAATGGTTCTAGTTTTATATATTCCTTTTCTGGTTTTTCTATGTCGCAGAGTTGAAACCAAGAAATATTTGTTACTCTCCTGATGTTTCCGAACGTTTTCAATAAAACCTTCTCGTAGAAGTATTTTAATAATGTTTTCGGTGATATTTGTAGATGCTATTCGAACCCTTCCTTTTTTATCCGTGTCAGCATTTCTTATAGAAGTTATTAGATCGGCAATAGTGTCCCTACCCATGACGAACTAGAATTATAGGTTCCTCCTAATTTTGATATAATCAACATGTTTCCTTTTTTTTATTTTTTTTTTTATAAAGTATATACGTGAGACACAATCTACTAATTTGATCTATTTGATCTATTTCAGATACCCTATACTATATCATAGTCTCATCTACTACTATTTATAATACTTCGGGAGCTAATGAAACTATTTTAGTAAAATTTAACTGTCTCAATTCTCGAGCGATCGCACCAAAAACTCGAGTTCCTTTTGGATTTCCTTCTTGATCAATGACAACTGCAGCATTGTCGTCATATCGTATTATCATACCGTTTTCACGTTTGAGTTCTTTACATGTACGTACAATTACAGCTCTAATTACTTCTGATCTTTCTAGAGGCATATTGGGAACTGCTTCTTTGATTACAGCAACAATAACATCACCAATATGAGCATATCGGTGATTACCAGCTCCTATGATTCGAATACACATCAATTTTCGAGCTCCGCTGTTATCCGCTACATTCAAAAGGGTCTGAGGTTGAATCATATCATTTTTATTTCAATCTGTTATTTCAATGCAAAAGTATGAAAGAAAAAAAAGAAATATTGTCCGTCCAGAAATAAATAAACCTGCGGTTGTTTTTTCATCCCCAATACCCCTTTTTTTTTTAGTTCTACATCTCTATCCTGAAATAAGAAATTGAGTTCGTATAGGCATTTTGCGCGCAGCTATTGAGATAGCTGCTCTAGCTACAGTTTCTGATACTCCACCCATTTCATAAAGTATTCGACCCCGTTTAACAACGGATACCCAATATTCAGGGGATCCCTTCCCCGAACCCATACGTGTTTCCGCGGGTCTTACTGTAACAGGTTTGTCGGGAAATATACGTACCCATATTTTTCCACCACGACGCGCATATCGTGTCATTGCTCTTCGCCCTGCTTCTATTTGTCTAGCTGTAATCCAAGCAGGTTCAAGTGCCTGAAGAGCGTATCTGCCGAAACAAATATGATTGCCTCGACAAGATATTCCTTTCATTCTTCCTCTATGCTGTTTACGAAATCTGGTTCTTTTGGGGTTATAGTCGATGGTTGTTTCTTAATTCCATCTCTACTGCAGAACCGGACATGAGAGTTTCTTCTCATCCAGCTCCTCGCGAATGAAAGGATTCAAATTCAATAAAATAATATTATAGATACACATTAATAGGTACACATTAATAGATAATACACCAAGTAATGGCTTTTATTGATATTTAATTTCTTACATAAGAAGGAAGATGTAGATACAAGATATACAATACAGCTAGACGTGTGTGTACATTTATGTATCTTTATAGATAATGTAATGTTTCTCTTTTTTATTTTTATAACATGACGAATCCTTTCCTTATTTTTTTTTTTTTTTTTACCTCTATCGAATTACGACAAAAGATTGTAATCCAATAAATAGAGGTTTCGCGGGCGAATATTTACTCTTTCCTGTTTCATTCGAAGGTTCAATTCATAACCTCTCAGAATAAATCAATTTTTTCTTGGTCCGTTCCGCCATCCCACCCAATGAATTATTAGGATTCGTTTTCAATAGAAGCCTATGCAGTCACAGGTTCTGTCGTTCCCATAGCTTCTCCATTAATGGTTAGGTCCGAACTTTGCAATGGAGCTTCCAACAAAATTCGTTCCCAAGTCAATTTCCTCAGTTTTTATTAACCTGAAGGCTCTTTATTATTTTATTCTATTTTTAATTATTTCATTTTTAAATTCTTATATTTATAATTATCTTATCAGTATTGATTATCAGTATTGATGCTTTATCACACTGCCCTTTATGACGTGATTCATAGACCATACATATTGGAATCATATATCATTGATATTTTTGTTCTTTCTTTCTATCATCCTTCCATTTATCCACATCCCTTTATTTATTTTTTTTTTTGCTTTACAACCCATAATCAGATCTATTTTTTGTTGAAAGAATTTCAGTTGCTACAACCATATGATAGATCCACTCATTCATATAGTGACTGTTTCTTGGGATCTCGACAATACGAAGCAATAAGTTGGTTATTAGTTTATTTTATATAATTACAAAGTTTATAGCAGGGGTCAGTTTGTTTTTTTTTTTTGAATCCCAACTTGAAACTATAAAGAAAAAACTAACGAGTCACACACTAAGCATAGCAATTATACCAAATGATCAATCGAATTTATATTTAACCTTATAGAATTAGAATTGTTCATTTTTTTATTTTTAACGAAAAAAGAATGAAAGAGTTTGTCATTTTTTGTTTTATCACTGGACAGAATGGGAAGACAAGGTTGATTATTCCTCGTCTACAAATATCCAAATTTTTATACCTAATACTCCATAAATAGTTCGAATTGTATAGGAACAATGATCAATTTTAGCGCGAATTGTTTGTAGGGGAACTCTACCCTCTCTGATCCATTCAACACGTGCAATTTCTTTTCCGTCGATACGGCCTGCTATTTGCACTTGAATTCCTTTTGTATCTGTTTGTTCAGTTAATTCAATAGCTTTTTTCATTGCTTTTCGAAACGAAACTCTATTTTTTAATTGTAAAGCTATATATTCTGCAAGAATATTAGGTTGTCCATAAGGTTTTTCAACTCTTGTGATAGCAATGTTGAGTCTCCGGTTTACAGAATGAAACTCCTTTTGTACATTCATCTGTAATTCTTCGATTCCTCGTGTTTGCCCCTCTATTAATAAATTTGGGAATCCAATATAGATTATGACTTGGATCAAATCGATTTTTTTTTTAATTGTTATATGTGCAATTCCTTCGAAACCTGAGGATATTTTCCTTTTTTTTTGTACATAGTTCTTGATACAATTCCGTATTTTTGCATCTTCCTGTAGGCCCCCAGAATAATTTTTTGGTTGTGCGAACCAAAAGGAATGATGACTTTGAGTTGTACCAAGTCTGAAACCAAGTGGATTTATTTTTTGTCCCATATTTTTCTATTCTATTTTATTTTTCATCCATATTTTTTTTATATGAATCTAAATCTTAGATTGATCTAAAAATGATTTAGATTTATCTTTTAATACAATTGTTATATGACATGTCGGTCTTTTTATCAGATAACTACGCCCTCGAGCCCGCGGTCTTAACTTTTTCACAATAGTACTCCTATTGGCTTCGGCTTTACTAATGAATGAATCAGCTTCCTTCAAACCCATATTATGATTAGCATTTGCCGCTGCAGAATAAACCAATTTGAGAATGGGATAAGATGCTCGATAAGGCATGAGTTCCAGTATCATAAGTGTTTCCTCATAGGAACGCCCGCGAATCTGATCAATTACTCTTCGTGCTTTTAAAACAGACATACATATATGTTGAGCTAAAACTT